TGATCCAATCAGAGGAATAATTGGAACGGTTGTCTCGAACTGCTTCATAGCATTATCGATTAGAAATGCATTTTCTAGCATTTGACTCCGCACCACCAAAGTATTTAATCGCCCCCTGGAAAGATAGCCCAGAAAGTCGATATAATCTTTGTATAAGTGGTTTATATGAATCCTTCCGGGTTGAGACCACACGTGAAAATGCCATTGCCATAAATTGACAAGGTAATATTTCCATTTATTCATCAGAAGAGGCATATCTTTTGAAGCCAGAACGGATTTTCCTTGATATCTAACATAATGCATGATAGGATGCTTGAACAACCATAAGTTGTCCTGAAAATCATTAACAAAGACTTGGACAAGATCTTCTACTTTTCCATAAAAAGAAATTCGCTCAAAAAGGAGTCCTGAAGATGTTGATCGTAAATGAGAGGATTGGTTACGGAGAAAAAAGAAGATTGATTCGTATTCATATACATGAGAATTATATAGGAACAAGAAAAATCTTGGATTACTTGTTGAAAAAATGGAATTTGATTTCTTTGGAGTAATAAGACTATTCCAATTAAAATACTCATGAAGAAAGAATCGCAATAAATGTAAAGAAGAGGCATCTTTTACCCAATAGCGAAAGGTTCGAACCAAGATTTCCGGGCGAATGGGGTAGGGTATTAGTACATCTAAGACATAGTGTAAATGTGAGAAATTGTTCTCGAAAAAAGGAAATATTGAATGAATTGATTGGAAATTTTGAGATTTCGCCATTTCTTTCCCTTCTAAGAAAGCTACTAATCGTAGGGAAAAAGGAATTTCCACAATGACTGAAAATCCCTCCGATATCATTTGCGAATAAAATTTATTGTTGTGTCCAATAAACTGATTTGGATTAGAATCCTTAGCATAAATACTCAAATGAATCCGTTGATACGTCCGACTAATTAAACGTTTCACACTGAGTGAACTAGATTTATTGTCATAACCCCCATTTTCCAACGGAATCGTCGATCTATTTAAACCGTGATCATGAGCAAGTGCATAAATATACTCTCGAAAAAGAAGTGGGTATAGGAAGTTGTGTTGCTGAGATCTATCTAGTTCTAAATGGATTTGATATTCTTTCATTTGAAATTAGATTGCAACAAAAGGTAAGGTATTTATTGGATTATCAAATGATACATTGGGTTATCAAATGATACATAGTGCGATACAGTCAAAACAAAGTATTGTAGTAAAAAAAAAATGGATACCTTGGAAACGGGTAAACCCATTACCGGATTCTCGATTTTCTCATTTTTGAATTGGTTTATGTTTGTTATAGTATAAATAGGTGGTTAGAAATCCTTTATTTTTGCAATCCAACCGCTCTTTTGATTTTGGAAAACAAAAAATCTTTATCAATATACTGCTTCTTCTACACATTCATCTCCAACCCATAATAGGGACAAACTCATAGTTAGGACTCATTAAAAAAATCGCTAATCGACTCACGGAAAACCCCTTCCCCGCATTAGGAACTAATATCTTTTTAACGTTTAATTAGATCGGGGAATTGTTCAAATTCAATTCAGAAGAGAAGCTCGTTCCTTTTTATTTCCCGAGAATTGGAACCATAAGGCTCTATCCATTTATTCACTCGACCCAACTTTGAATTCAATTTTTTGTTCTGCGCCAACAATTCAAACCCTATTTTGAAGCCATTGAATCAGAATAAAGTATTCTCAAAATTTTCCATTGATACGACATGCTGGTTTTTCCATTCATTCCTTTCAGGATCAGTCGTGGTCTTACAAACTCTCCCGATGGTATGGACGAATCCTTTATTTCATATAAATGTGTAAAAGATGCTAGCCGCACTTAAAAGCCGAGTACTCTACCGTTGAGTTAGCAACCCGAATAATTCGAATGGGTGGATACAATCGGAATAAAAAAGAAATAAAGGAAAAGAAATGAAATTGCACAACGGAATCAAAATATTGAATTAGCAAGAAATCGACTAACAAAATTTAGAATCGATTGGGAACATAAAAAAAGGACTTCTTGTATAACAGCGAATCCAGCGAACCCATTACTTTAATTTTGAATGAAGTAAAGAAAAAAACCAAACCTCTGTTACGGAGATAAATAGGTACAGAGATAAATGGATCCGTTTATCCTTATCCACGATCGAATTATAGTTGTTCGATACGCTGTTGTCAATATGACGGTGAATGTTGAATATTAATGTTAAGAAAAGACTCTAAAAAAAGAATGAATTAATTAATTTAATTAAAATAAAAAAAAAAATTATAAAATGAAATAAATAAATAATATAGAAAAGAAATAATTTAGAAATGCTTTTGAAAAAAAAAAAGAAATCTCGGGTTGACATTGATTCAATCAATCAATATAAGTAAAATAAACAAGTTGAATCCCTTATTTCGTGATTTGTTAATAGATTTACAACGACAAACTATAAAACGCCCGGTTTCGATTGCGAGTAATGTAAATTTTGATTTCTCGACCCAATTAGTTCGTTGTATTCATTTGATCTTTTTTATATGCATCTTATATCAATAAAATTCTAGCAATAAAATTGATTTTTGTTCTTCTGCTTATTTTTTTTGTCCTTATACTTCCAGAACATGATACTTTATGGGAGCGATATTAAATAGGGATAAAAAATGGGTATGAATAGAACAAAAAAGGGGGGAGTAGTAAAGAAAAAGTTATACAAAACTATATAGGAGTCATCCACACCCTCTTTTTTATTCTATATCCTCGATGCAATTTCGTTTAATTAAGATGAAGTTCCTTAAAAATCCCAGCCTTCTTTGAAATATCATGAACCGTTCCTGTAGGTTGAGCGCCCTTGTCAAGGAAATCTAAAATAGCAGGAATATTTAAATGGGTTTGATTATTTATCGGATCATAAAAACCCACTTTCCGAAGATCTCTTCCCTCTCTTCGGGATCGAGCATCGATTGCAACGATTCGATAAACAGCTCATTGGGATAGATGTAGATGAACAATACCCCCCCTAGAAACGTATAAGAAGTTTTCTCCTCGTACGGCTCGAGAAAAAATGATTATAAATTGTGTGATTTAAGTCCTTCTTTTTCGAAAAAAAAAAGCATTCGTACTCTCCTAACTCAAGTTGGATAACTTTTAAATAGCCCAAAAGAAAATCTTTAGGGATTTCTTTTTTTGAGTGGTCTCTAACCCCTTTTTTGTTTGTCTCGTTTCGAATCGATTTTTTGATTCTTAATTCCCATTCTGATCTAATTGTTGAGACAATTGAAAACGGTATTTCCTTGTTCCAGGATCCTTTTTATCTTTGCCTTGAATCATTGGGTTTAGACATTACTTCGGTGATCTTTCGTTTTCAAAAATGGCGGCAACACGCCCCTTTTTGCGATTTTTTTCTATCAAAGAATCATACGAACAATTGATTCCTGCATGATACACTTTTTCATCGAAAGAGTTTTACCAATTCCAACAAATTGTCGTTTTGGATTTCAAAATTGCTCGAATCGGATTCTTTCAATTTATATATCGAAAATATACTTACGAAGTTTGTTACAACTTATTGATTGGTATTAACCCTAGATCCTTGCCCCTGCGAAATGAACAAATACTTTCTACTCAAGCTCCATCATGTCCTATTTACACTACACCCCAACAAAAAACGAGAATTCTAGTAGAACAGAACAAAGTATGTCGAGCCAAGAGCCCATTCATTTCTAGATAATCTACAATCTAAAATGGCGGATGAAAAAAAAATCCACAGCGGATCGTGTCCTTCAAGTCGCACGTTGCTTTCTACCACATCGTTTCAAACGAAGTTTTACCATAACATTTTTCTAGTTTTGAACCGGTATGTAATTGATTCAATTATGGAATCATGAATAGTCATTGCTTCGGTCAATACCCAGTCCTTTTTCCTTCGATATGAAAGGAATAGTTAGTTAATTTATGAGGAAGAAGCCTCAGTAAGAATTTAATTTCACCCTCTATTTTAATTTTATTGCATGATTTTATTGCATGAATGCAATATTTCTTTTTATTTCTAAATAAAACAAAAAAGAACACGAATAAAAATAAAAAGAAAATAAAGTAAAAAGGAAATAAGAGGATGAAGATATATGAATGGACCCCGTCTCAATTATTAATTATGATTAAATACATTTCCAATTATTAATTAGAGCCAAACATCAAATACCTCCAGCTCAAAGAAAATTCATCCATATGAAACTCGATTGATTATGAGATCTTACATCGCTCACTAACTCGTATGGACCCAACTCCCAATTCATTCTGGGGGATGATTAATCATAAATAAAAATAGGATCCTATTTGATACGGGATGCTAGACTCTTTTGTATAGATAAAAAGCCAAAAGGGTCCAGATTACGTCATTCTTTACTATAATTGTTCTTTTACCCTAAACCGGTCTTAGAAACTTAATTCCATTGATTGAATTCAAACAGTACCACGAATACCCTCTAGTTTCGATTTCAAGAAATGAAATAAAAAATTGGGGCTGTCTTATTAAAAAAAATATATAAGAAAGATAGAGGTTTTCGCATTTCGATTTCGAATGTATCCTTGCAAATTCACGGAGGTAGGGTATGTAAGGATTTTTTAAGCCACTCACTTACATATCAAAGTGAAAGGGAGGGGGAGGGCCCATCCGACTTTTTTTGAATTCAAACTCTTGTGATCTATGCTGCCATCTTACTTGGATCACAAATGGATTCCGTTTTATTTTCGTATTATTTGAACTCGATTCAATTTATGAAAAAACATCTTATTCAGAGAAGAGTTTTGAAAATTCGAAACAAGAAGTCCATTTTATCAAAAATTAGACTCTTAAAAAAATTATACTCTGAAAGAGAGGTTGCTCAAAAAAGTAATTTTGAGTCTGATATTCGGATATATATAAGAGGTCGCTCTGGGACGGAAGGATTCGAACCTCCGAATAGCGGGACCAAAACCCGTTGCCTTACCGCTTGGCCACGCCCCATTTGAATTTCTTTTCTATTCGATACTAATAAACACTAATATTGGTTGTTCGTCAATTCCCGGCCAAATCTCTATGGAATAAATTAGATCCCTTTTTTAAGATTTTGACACAAGTAGATGCAGAATTAAACTCCATTTATTGATCATTACATAGAATTCAATTAAGATATTGTATGAAAGTATGATTTCTTCAATTCTCTTGTGAGAATTGAAGGATTTTTGTTTTGATCGGTTCGGTTCAAAGAAGTATTTTTTTTGTCTACCTTACTTTCTTTTCGTCATTTTTAGCTTATATCAATAACATATTTTTAACTCAATCAAAATACAATTATCTCCAAGAACAAAATGTTTGTTATGCTTAATACCTTTAGTTTGATCTATATCTTTCTTAATTCTGCCCTTTATTCGAGTAGTTTTTTATTCGGCAAATTACCCGAGGCGTACGCTTTTTTGAATCCAATTGTAGATGTTATGCCAGTAATACCTCTTCTCTTTTTTCTCTTAGCCTTTGTTTGGCAAGCTGCTGTAAGTTTTCGATAAGATCGTTAATAGTGTCCGAGAAAAATTCATGATTTATTCAAGCTCGAGAAAAAAAAAATTCTAACAATTGATAAGACCAGATGAGTCTTCCAATTTGAATGAACCCTCAAGTAAAACAGTAAAATTCTTGGGCAGACACGATAAATTTAGATTTCCCCATTTCACGATTCTGACCCTTTTTTTTTCACTGAAAGACCCTATTAGAGTCCGCCACAATATCGAAGTCGAATTGTGTTAATTTCGAAAAATAAAAACTTCTTTTGTATTTCTATCAATTTGAAAAACCGTTTCAGTTCTTGGTGTCAAAATAGGATATGTAGTATAAAAATAGAGAATCTATTCTCTTTCCCCCCCCCAAAAAAATTTTGGAGATTGTGTAATGCTTACTCTCAAACTCTTTGTTTACACCGCAGTTATATTCTTTGTTTCTCTCTTCATCTTCGGGTTTCTATCTAATGATCCAGGGCGTAATCCTGGACGTGAAGACTAAAAAATAAGAAATTTTTCTTTACTTTATTCTTAGAAATGTTTTTAGGATTTGATTTTATCTATTCTACATCTTTAACTAGTCAAATAAAAAAAAGCAAAAGGGTTCGCTAAATTCGAATTTGAAAGATACCCCATCAGCGACGGAAACGGAAAGAGAGGGATTCGAACCCTCGGTACGAATAGCTCGTACAACGGATTAGCAATCCGACACTTTAATCCACTCAGCCATCTCTCCTAATTGAAAAAAAAAAAAAAAAATAATAATTACTATGTTACATTACACAAAAGATAATGCTTGAAAAAAAGGCCCTTCTTTCCTTTAACTTTATTATATAGCTTATCTATTTTTTTATTGTATTTTGTATTGTATTATACAGATGGATACAACTTTTATCAGCAATTCCATTTTTTATTTCTATAAAATTAAAAATTAAAATAAAGAATGGCCTCGAAAGAGATAGCTCGAATCAAAATAGAAAAAAATAAAGAATATCTCTTTACAAAATTACAAAAGGCCGTTTTTTTTTTTATTTTCACGGCCTGGTCTGGTCAGTACCCAGCCGGGCCTTTTTTTGTTCCAATGAACCATACCGCCAAATCATAGAAAAAACGATTTAGATGGAATCAAAGTGTCATTTCTTATTCTTTATTATTCTTTTGTTTCTTCTTCTTTTTTTTTTATTTAATTTACTTTTACTGGATACTCGAAAAAAGGGAAAAACAGAACGATGTATTTTTTTTTGCACAATGCATTTTATGTTATGGCTTAAGTTGTTTTGTCGAGCCGTATCTGTCAAAACCCCTTCAAGAACCAAATTTGTTATTTTATTTAGTTATTCAATTTCGTTTTTTATTTTTAAACAAAATAAGTCCTCTTTTCCTAATTTCAATATAGGACTCCTAACAAACACGTCAATACTCTAAGCTCTAATTTGCAGTTCATGATTTTTTTTTATTTCTGTCCTATATTGATTACGTCCGATTCCCTTGTTCGACAAAAGTCCCATTTCTATACAATAATCGTATTGTAGCGGGTATAGTTTAGTGGTAAAAGTGCGACTCGTTCTATTAATCCTCTTAATAGTTAAGGGGTTCTTCAGTTTCATTAATATTCTGATCAAAAACTTTATTTCTTAAAAGGATTTCATTTGAATCCTTTACCTCTAAATGAAAGATTCGAGGAAGAATATCCATTCTCGTGATTTGTATCCAAGGGTCAATTAGAAATTTCAAATTTGGATTATGAAATTACGAAACATAATTTTTGTGAATTTGGAATTGGATCAATCTTTCCAATTGAATAAGTATAAGTAAGGGATCCATGGATAAAGATAGAAAAGTCTATTTCCAATCGTAACTAAATCTTCAATTTTTGTTTTGCATAGGGTAGATTGAAGCAAAATAGCTATTAAACGATAACTTTGGTTTACTAGAGACATCGCCATATTCATATCCTATTTTTTTAGCTCG